CTAGAAGAAGTGTAGAATTGATCGAGTTCATCGAGTCATTTCTCGCTTTTTTGAGAGTTTTTCTCTCACCCATCGGACTGAGTCCCACTCAGGATCATTATTAGTTGAAGAACTAACGATTTCATAGAGTTGTTTATTTCTTTTTTTTCTTTTATTTCGTTTTGCATCGGTTTCCTAGTTTGGATTGAACAAACCATCAATGAAACCCAGTTTTCCAATGTATAAAATACGAATTCCAATGGCTTTGGCTACTCTAACTTTGTACACCTCAATAGATCAAGGGTTGACCAAGATGCAAATTCTCGAATTCGGGGATCAAATGAGAAATTTGGTACACCCCAATTAGATAAGTAAGGGGTGTACAGACGAAGAAACCTGTTCAAAAATATCCGGTTCAAATCTTTGTACATGTTCTTAATGAACAGCAGTATCCGAATTGCAAAAATGGTATATGACAGGATTCGCCCCCATTTATCCACGTATTTTTTTTCAAAACGCAATCGATCAGAAATCGTAGAAAATAACTTGCGTTTTCCGTCCGACTCGAAAGGATTTAGGTTCATCATTGAGGCCCCCCCCTTAAAAAAGGATTTAAGTTGTAAGTCACTTCTAAGATGTAGAAGTAGTCACCAGTCTATGATGCCGCTGGCCAAAATAAGAGCTTGAATCCCACTTGTTACCAGTAACATCACAGGGAGCAGTAAGTCTAATACTTAATGGGAGTCGTCTAGGGATTCGCCAATATAGGATGCCGCCAAAGTGGCGAAAATAAGAGCTTGAATCCCACTTGTTACCAGTAACATCACAGGGAGCAGTAAGTCTAATACTTAATGGGAGTCGTCTAGGGATTCGCCAATATAGGATGCCGCCAAAGTGGCGAAAATAAGAGCTTGAATCCCACTTGTAAATAATCCCAGTAACATCACAGGGATAGGAACGACCGAAGGAATTAAAGCAATAAGTACATTAATTACCAATTCATCTGCTAAGATATTACCGAAAAGTCGAAAACTCAGGGATAATGGTTTGGTAATATCTTCTAAGAGATTAATGGGTAAAAGGATGGGGGTCGGTCGAATATATTTTCCAAAATAGTGGAATCCCTTTTTGGTCAGACCCGCATAGAAATAAGCCCCTGACGTGAGTAAAGCCAAAGCGACAGTAGTATTTATATCATTGGTGGGTGCCGCTAACTCTCCGTGAGGTAATTCGAAAATTTTCCAAGGGAAAAGAGCTCCAGACCAATTCGAAAGAAAGATAAATAGAAAAACGGTTCCAATAAAAGGAACCCAGGGGCCGTATTCTTCTCCTATTTGCGTTTGACTAATATCTCGAATGAATTCGAGAATATATTCGAAGAAATTCTGACCCCCAGTTGGAATGGTTTGTGGGTTTCGGGCCGCTAGAGTAGCTGAACCCAATAAGATAGCAATTACAACCCCCGAAGTAATAAGGACTTGGCCATGGACTTGGAACCCCCCGACTTCCCAATAGAAATGTTGGCCTACTTCCACCCCGGATATATCCCACAAACCTTTTAGTGAGTTGATGGACCATGAATTCATATTGCGCTCTGAAAATCAAATCGAATTTTCAAATGATTTTGATTCAACCATTTCTTTGTCTACTTGAATCGTCTATTTTGAATCCCAACTCATTTTTTGAATCCTAACTAATCAACGTTTTTTATCTTATTCATTTCATTTCTTATGTAGTTAGTTCATTTCTTATAGCTTCATTCATTTCTTATGGAGTTAGTTCATTTCTTATATCTTCATTTTTTTCTTTTTCTTATAGACTTAGAACGGCCCTTACAAATTGCGAATACGAGTTTTTGAAGAATTAAACGCATTGTAGCTATAGAATCATCGTTCGCTGGAATCGGAAGATCTGCAAGATCAGGGTCACAGTCTGTATCGATTAAAGAAATTGTTGGAATTCCCAAAGTGATACACTCGCACAGGGCCGTAGATTCTTTCTGCTGATCAAGGATGATTACAATATCGGGTAACTTTTTCATATATTTAATCCCGCCGAGATATCTTTGCAAGCGAGATAATTGTTTTTTCCTCACAGCCATATTTCTTTTTTGAAGATGGTTCCGGCTTTCCGTTTTTTGTTCCCTTCTCAAGTCCCAGAACTTCTGAAGTCTCGTTTGTGTAGTGGACCAATTCGTTAACATCCCGCCGAGCCATTTTTGATTAACCCAATGACACCGGGCCTTTATTGCAGCCCGTGCTACTAAATTTTCTGCTCTCTTTTTGGTACCAACAATCAAGAATTGGTTTCCCCTACTTGCTGCAGTAAAAACCAAATAGCAGGCTTCGGATAAAAAACGAGCAGAAAAAAAAGGATTTGTAATATGAATACCTGTACGTTTATGCGTTCCATAGATATAAGGTGCCATTTTCGGATTCCATTTCTTAGGAGCATTGCCCCACAGAGCGCCTGCCATCATTATCTCTGTCAAGGTGATGTTCCAATATCTTCTTGTCATTTCTCCCCCCCACCCCCACCCCTTTTTTTAAAAAAAAAAAAAAGAGACGAGGAAGCCTGAACGGAAATAAATCATTGTTCCGATGGAACCTTATCTTCTACCGTAGATTGGCCGTAGATCGACGAACAAGCCCTTAGTCTTTTCTATTTATGACTATTTTGATTCCCCAGTCAACTGAATGGACCAAATACAGATCGTCAAAAAGAGGAATCCGTTTTAAGAATCATTCAATCCTATAAATGATTGTTCGAAATTGTTTGAAAGAAAAGAATCCAATAATTTTCTGTGGTGAAACAAAAAATCTCTTCTCATTTCCCCCTCGAATCGATTGTTTTTTTTTGTTTCCAAAGGACTCTTGTTATGTTCTTTTGAAGGGGGCACAGATCTGTTCAGTCCGGTACCAACGGGTATCAGACGCCCCAAAACAACGTTCTCTTTCAGGCCTTTCAACCAATCGATTCGACCCTGCAGCGCTGCTTTTGCTAAAATTCGAGCCGTTTCTTGAAAACTGGCTTCAGATATGAAACTTTGAGTATTGAGAGATGCTCTTGTTATTCCCAATAAGAGGGCTCGGTAACAAACCGCTTCTTCCAACGCGCGGCCCATTCGTTCCGCTCGCAACAATCCAATAAGTTCTCCGGGTAAAAAAACATTAGACATTCCATCTTCTGAAACTAAGACCTTGGATGTTATTTGACGTACAATAATTTCGATATGCCTACTATGAATCTGCACCCCCTGGGATCGATAAACCTTTTGGATCTTATTAACCAAAGAAATACGACTTTGCACTATAGTTAGCTCAGCCCCAATCAAGAATGCCCAAGGCATTCCAAGAATTCTTGTTATACGTTTGTTCCAACCCTGAATCCTCTTTGCTAGATTCATCGATATTGAACGCACTTCGAACACCTGTTCTACTTTTGGAAGCCCTTGGGTTATATCAGCCGATCTCGATTTTTCATATAGAAATGTAATGAAAGGATCTCCTGCGTACAGGATTTCCCCATAATGGCCATGAACAGTTGCTCCTGGAGTGGCCAAATAAGGCTTAGCTGATCGTATTACTACAGAGTCAACTTGAATAAGTATAACTTGACCCGATTTGAAGTGGGGTGCGTTTTTGGCTATCCATATATTTTCACAAATAAATTGACCAAGACGCAGTATTGGAAATGTTTCTTGATAATCATTGGGATGGAGAAAATACCAATTCCAATAGAAAATAATGGTACTGCACGGATCGGGGTTATAAATTTTCTCATTTTCATCCATTAAATAATAGTGCATTAATTGCATTACTGTCAAGGTCTGTTTTAAAGGAAAAAGTGGCAAATAATTCTTTAGCAAGATCTGATTATGAGTGAGTAAATGGTCAAATGAATAAACATTCCCAATTCGAAATGCTGTTCCTAAAGGCCCCAGCGAATTCTTAATTGGAATTCGAGGATCTTTTGTTATTTGAATTGATTCTTTTATTCCATTGTGATATTTTCCATCATTGAACGGACCCATTCGAAAACAATTCGATGATGACAAAATTAGCAACGATTTGAATCCCGTATTTCTATTCAACAACGTATGAATAGTTTTTTGATTTTGATCCAGAGGTTGTTGAATTCTTACCTTGGTAGAAATGGAAGAAAAGGGATTGCTAGTAGTGCAAGCGGATCCATTATCCGAGAGCAATCCTGAGCCCGATGGATCATTCCTCTTTCCGCTATATGAAAGAGTGGATTGCACCAAGTCGACTCTTAAGAAATATCGAATCAAACCACTTGCCTTTATTTCAACAAAGGAAGCACGAGCTTCTTGACTCGAAGCACTTTTTTGATTTTGATCCCAATTCAATACTAAACAAGTCCGAATTAATTGAATATTTGTATCAGGACTTATTCGAATTAGACTCCCATCTCCATAACCAAGATAATTGACAACTTGAAGTTCCACATTATCCATTTCCTGCAATAAATCCGTGGGGAAAAGCGTTGCAAAAGTTACATAATCTATTTCATATGGGATGACAGGCCGAACCCAAGAAAAAGACTTTTTCTTGCCAGCTTTGATTCCTTGACCATGGATCCAATTTTTCCCGTTTTTGGATTCCTTGAAATTTGCTTTTCCTCTTCCGGATCGTATCAAAATGCTGCTATGTGGGAAGATCTTATCTCCAGGGGCAGGGAAATAGATATCTCCAGAAACGATTTTCAGTTTAATTCTTTTTTTTTTTCTCTCCACTTGAACCAACCCGCCTACTCGGCTTCTTAGATTTAAAGTCAGTTGTGTATCTATCCCAATGAGACTCTTGTTGCGTACCATTAGGGAAGAAGATCTGGGTAAGATATGCACTTCCTGGGGAATGAAAAAAAACAAATAGACTGGGTCGTTTGGATTCGATTTCTTGCCTCCTTCATCCTCCATCGAATCCTCGATTGAATGCATTTCTATGGAATGCATTCCTTTCGTCCCATATTTAGTAATGCCCGAACTCTTTCTTCTATATCGAGGATCGTCGAAATAAGCAAGAATACTATCTCTATGAAAAATGCCGTTGATGGGGATTTTCATCGAGATCCCTGAAGGGGTCATTAGTTCGTTCTCGCGTTCTTGAATCGATTGGAGTGGAATGAAGAATCTATTTCTTCGCCTCTTTGAGAATAAATTGGAGAATACATCAGAATTAGGGTCGAGAATGGTCGGATCTATGAGATGAGAACGATCAGTACATAGAATTCCACTAAGGTCTGAATAATTAGGAATCTGATCTTCTTTTTGACCCGAAAAATCCGAAGTCCATAATTTTTGTCTCGACTGATCATTCGTTCCTGAGAGGTTCGAAGTCGATCCTCTCTTGACAGAATGCTTGCCAGAATGAGAATGGGCACTCATTTGATCTTGATCCTTGTGGAGTGAAAGTGAGACTAGACTGGATCTGCCTCCTAATAATATCCAAAAATGACTTGTTTTTGGTACTAGATGAGCATTCCCGTATGTAAATTCGGGTGCATGATACACATCCGTGCTCCAGTGCATTTCTCCGTCTGAGTCCGAATAAATATGTTTTTGAACCTTCTCTTTCAAAGTGGACGTTCCTGCGCGAATCTCAGCAATAACTTGTTCTGATTCTACATATTGATCGTTTTGAACTAAAAGAAAACTTTGGGGTGGAATCGTTACATTATGTCGAATATCTTCACTCTCTATAGTTAGATCTAAGTTTCTAGAACATAGAAAGGCGGGATAGCCATGGCGTGTCCGTGTCGGATAAACCCAATCCTCATTGAATTTGATTTTTCCATTAGACGGGGCTCGGACCTGTTCTGCAGTACCCCCCGTGAAGACTCCGCCGGTATGAAAAGTTCTTAATGTTAATTGAGTACCCGGTTCTCCAATCGATTGGCCTGCAATAATACCTACAGCTTCTCCCAATTCAACCAGGTCACCATGAGTAGGACTCCGTCCATAACATAATTGACAGATCCAAGATGGACTCCTACAAGTAAAAGGAGTTCGAATAGCTATTGGTTGTGCTCGAAAGGTTATGAATCGATTTACAAGTCCAATCCCAATGTCTTGATTTCGAGTCGCAATACATCGTGTGCCTATATAGATATCATCGGCTAATACACGACCCATTAATGTTTGGCTAAAAATCCTTTCTGGCATCATCCCATTCCGAGGACTCACAGAAATACCACGGACAGTGCCACAATCTGTTCGACGTACAACAATGTGTTGAACTACTTCAACAAGTCGGCGCGTGAGATATCCAGCATCTGATGTTCGTACAGCCGTATCCACAACCCCTTTACGGGCTCCGTAGCAAGAAATTATATATTCTGTTAAAGAAAGCCCTTCGCGTAAATTGCTTTGAATGGATAAATCAATCATTTGTCCTTGAGGGTCCGACATTAATCCTCTCATACCTATTAATTGATGGACCTGAGATGCATTTCCTCTAGCTCCCGAAAAAGACATTATATGAACTGGATTCAAGGGGTCAGTCATCCTAAAATTAGGATTCATTTCTTGTCGCAAATATTCACTTATGGAATACCATAGTTCAATGGATTGGCGTAATTTTTCTACTGCGTGTACATTCCCATAATGATGGTGTTTTTCCAAAATAAAACTTTCTTGTTCAGCATCTTGAACTAGCCATCTCTTGGAGGGGATTGTTAAAAGATCATCAATTCCTAATGAAATGGATGTAGCAGTAGCTTGTTGGAAACCCAGAGTCTTTATTTGATCCAGAATATGGGATGTATAGGCCATTCCGAAGTGATTTATTAATCGACTAATAAGTCGTTTGATGGCAGTTCCGTCTATCACTTTATTGTGAAATACCAGATTGGCCCGTTCTGCCATAAGTCCCTCCCTATTTATTTGTTTGATTTGGCTGAGTACGATTCGACAATGAGTTGAAGTCAGTGATTGGAAAACTTCCTTTTCTCGGTCTTGATTCGCGTAGAAATTCCGGACCTATGGGCCTAGTTGACGTGAAGAGATCTGAATTCCTACTGATATCCTAGAATTCCTTAGCCTAGTTAGTCTGAGACCTGATAAAACCCCTGTATGGCTTCTTCCATTTCTCGATAAAGAGAAATATGACCAACCGTGGTTCGAATGTATATAACAAGAATTTCTTTTTTTAGACTTCTTACTAGTAGATAGTGTCCATAAATTTCATAATAAGGACCTAACGATTCATAGTGAACTTCGATGGGAGTTTCTCTTGGAGCTATAACGCGTTGATCGAGTCGCCACCGGAGCCACAAAGGACTATCTAAATGGATTCGTTTCTGCCGATAAGCGCCAATTGCACCATAGGAATTCGAAAAAAAAGGTTCTTTCATATACTTATAGTTATTAGTCTCACTTCTTTGATTTTGATCGTTTCTGCGATTCCATCGATTAGACCTATTTACACAAATACCTCGACGATTCCCGCTCGTTAATACATAGAGTCCAATAAGCATATCTTGAGTTGGTACGCAAATGGGATCTCCAATAGCGGAAGACAAAAGATTCATATGCGAAAACATAAGGAAACGGGCCTCGGCTTGAGCCTCCAAAGAGAAAGGTAGATGAACGGCCATTTGATCCCCATCAAAATCTGCATTGAATCCCTTACAAACTAATGGATGTAAACAAATAGCACGCCCCTCCACTAAAACGGGCTGGAATGCCTGTATGCCTAATTTATGCAGAGTAGGTGCTCTATTCAGCAATACAGGATGCTCCTGCATAATTTCCTGAAGTATTTCCCATACAATGGGTTCTTTTTTCCGAATTAGCCTCTTAGCAACTGCTGTGCTCGAAGCAAGATGTCGTCTAATTAGACCACGCATTATAAATACCTGGAAAATCTCTATTGCGATTTCGCGCGGCAATCCACATTGATATAATGAAAGTGAAGGACCTACGACAATGACCGAACGCCCTGAATAATCGACTCGTTTGCCAAGCAGAGTCTCACGAAATCTTCCCTCTTTGCCTTCAATTACATCTGAAAATGATTTGTAAACTTGATTATGACCGTCTCTCATTGGTTGCCCCCGGATTCCATTATCAAGAAGTGTATCCACGGCTTCTTGGACTAATTTCTCCTGACATATTATTAATTCTCTTCAATTACATCTGAAAATGATTTGTAAACTTGATTATGACCGTCTCTCATTGGTTGCCCCCGGATTCCATTATCAAGAAGTGTATCCACGGCTTCTTGGACTAATTTCTCCTGACATATTATTAATTCTCTTGGCGTACCTTTACGTTCTCTGAATAGCTCCGTAAGAAGATTGTTCCGCAGGATAACTGTTTTATAGAGTTGATTAATATCCGAGCTCATTAATTGACCTCCATCTAGTGGAATGATGGGTCTTAACGCAGGAGGAAGGACGGGTAATAGACACAAAACCATCCATTCTGGTTCTATATTTGTTCGCAGAAAATGCTTAGCCAATTCCATGCGTCTAACCAAAAAATCCTTTCTTCTTGCAACCTTTCGATCTTCCCATTCATTCCCTGTGGGCCCTTCTTTGTCTAATTCTTTCCATTCTACCAAGGAATTCTCTAGAATCATGCGTAAATCTAGATCGGCTAATTGTTCTCGAATAGCACCTGCCCCAGTAGAGATTTCTCGATTGCGAAATGTATGGAAGCCCTTTTCTTTAAAAAAATCTGGGATGCTGGAGTTCCAAGATGGGATTTCATCTTCGAATAAACCTCGTAAGCGCAAGAAAGTGGGTTTTTTCGTTATGGGCCTAGCAAAAGAAAAATTGGGATAGGGTCCTATACGATCTCCCCCCCTTCCAAATCGGACGTGAAAGTTTCCTTTCATCCGGCTCAAGTAGCAACGAAAGAAAGGAGTTCTCGCTTTCAAATTCGAATAAACCGAAAAACAAAAAGATCTACTCCTTACTCAAGTTCCCAGTGAAGACCAAGCAAGATTTCATGGATTCCGCCTTCTTTTTATTATTAGTTTGATTTTCTGAATTCGTTCTTCAATTACGACCTAAATGAAATGTGAAATTCTTGAGTAGTCTACTTCCCTTCGTTAATGACCTATGACCTTCAAATGAAATGTGAAATTCTTGAGTAGTCTACTTCCCTTCGAATGACCTATGCCTTCATTTTTCATTCGAATTTCATTTCATCCTAAAATGGAAATTACAGAAAGGATTCGAATTCAGAAGGGATTTCCTTGTCTAGGTATTGTTCCATTCGATCTCTTAGGTCCTGACTTCACCTCGACGGTTCTGCCACGATGCAAGCCTATACGCGATGGATAGACTCCTGGAACCATGACATATTTGCTTGCTTGAACATCATTTCTTTCCAAAAGAAAGTCAATGGTTAATTTCACAAAACAAAAAATCTTTTTTACGAGGTACAAATTTCAATTTGTATTTATTTGGTCCCAAATCGACCATAGATCAATTCCCCCTTTGATTGGGGAGTATTGAGTACATCCCTAATTCTGAGCTTCATGTTCCACTTACCAAGTGACATGTCAGATCCGGGGCATCCCAATTGGATTGACTGGGATGACAGTTTCGCATTCCGAATCTGTAAAATCAGAATTTGGATCAAATCACACATCGCAGTATACTAGGCCTTCTAATTCTCTAAGAGGTTTATCTAAAAGATTCGCAATAGAACTGGGAAGACGTTTTAAATACCACACATGGGTTACGGGGCATGCGAGTTTGATGTAGCCCATTTGATATCTTCGTATCCGAGAATTCACAAATTCGACTCCGCATTCTTTACAAAATCTCCCCCCCCTTTTTTTTTTCTCTCCGATTTCTGGAGAAGTTTCACAAGCACAAATTCCACTTTTGATAGGCCCAAAAATTCTTTCACAAAATAATCCATCTTTTTCCGGTTTATTCGTTTTATAATGAAAAGTCGAGTGGTTTTTCACCTCTCCGACGATCTCCCCAGTAGGCAGGATTTTAGTGGCCCAAGCGCTTATTTGTTGAGGCGAAACTAATCCAATTCGTAGCTGTTGATGTTTATACTGATCGATCATAGAAGAAAAATTCGGATTTCTTTTGATTAAGCTGCCTAACCTGGAAGTTTTTTGCAGATACAAGGAAATGATTCAGTTCCAGAGCTAAAGATCGTAGTTCTCGAACGAGCAATCCAAAGGATTCTGGAGCATCCTTAGGATTCGGTATGGGTCTTCCAATGATCGTAGTATCAAATAGTGTTTTTCGCGCTTGAATATGATCCGATTTAGAAGTAAGCATCTCTTGTAAAATATGCGCAACGCCAAATCCTTCTAGAGCCCAAACCTCCATTTCTCCTACTCGTTGTCCCCCTCGGTTTGCCCTTCCCCTAAGAGGTTGTTGTGTAACAAGCGCATAAGGTCCACTGGAACGTCCATGGATTTTATCATCAACTTGATGAATTAATTTCACGATATAAGGCTTTCCTATTAGAACGGGTTGTTCAAAAGGATTCCCCGTCCTTCCATCAAATAGTCTGCTTTTTCCTGGATACTCGGCTTCAAATACCCACGGATTCCCTGTTTGCTTGCTGGCTTCATATAATTCAGAAAACACGAGTTTTCTGGAAGCTTCTTGTTCATATCTCTCATCAAAAGGCGCTATTCGATAATGTCTGTCTAGCAACCCCCCTGCTAACCCGAGCGAACATTCCAATATCTGTCCTACATTCATTCGTGAAGGGACTCCTAATGGGTTGAATACCATATCAACAGGTCTTCCATCTTGGAGATAAGGCATATCTTGTCTAGGCAAAATTTTGGAAATGATACCTTTATTTCCGTGTCTTCCAGCGACTTTATCGCCTACTTTGATTTCACGTTTCTGTGAAATATATACACGAATCATTTCTGTATTATAAGTCGAAAGTTCCTCCCCTTTTTTCTGGATCCACCTCACATCAATAACCCGGCCTCTCCCACCTATAGGGAGTTTTAAACAACTTTCTTTGGAATTCGATCCCGCAATGCCCAATACGGCTCGTAACAATTGATCTTCGGGGACAAAGGACGATTCTTCCACCATTTCGGGCGTTAATTTACCTACTAAAACATCACCCGTCTCTACCCAAGATCCCAACACCACAATTCCATTTTTGTCTAAATTGCGAAGTAAATGGGCCTTCAAATGGGGTATTTTGTTAGTGATCCTTTCAGGGCCTTCGCTTGTGACATAAGTCTGAATCTCATATTTCCGTATGTGAAAAGAAGTATAAATATCTTCATAGACCAAACGCTCACTAATGAGTACTGCATCTTCAGAATTATAACCTTCCCATGGCATATAAGCTACTAATACGTTTTTCCCCAAAGCAAGTTCGCCCCCAACCGTAGCAGCACCATCCGCTACAATTTGCCCCTTTTTAAGGCATTTTCCCCGCTGAACCTGAGGTTTTTGATGCATCCAAGTATTTTTGTTGGAACGTTCATACAGAACTAATGGAATGCTTAGAGTATCTCCATTCCCCGAGAAAAGGATCTTCTCCGTATCTATAGAAATGATCTTTCCCCCGCGTTCGGCTATAGCCAGAGCCCCAGAATCTAGAGCTGCCTGTCGTTCCAAACCAGTTCCAACAATGCATTTCTCGGATCGAGAAAGCGGAACTGCCTGACGTTGCATATTAGAACTCATTAAAGCCCTATTCGCATCATTATGTTCAATAAAAGGAATGAGGGAAGCTCCAATAGAAAAATGTTGGAGGGGAAAAATACTTCTAAGATGAACCTCTTCCCATGCAATAGTCAGGAATTCTTGACGGTATCGGGCTGGAACAACCTGCTCTTCCTGAATATTCGGATCCAAGGCCAAAGAATTTCCTGCCGCTAACATATAGTATTCATCTGTATCTGGTGACAAATAAAGCAGTCGTAACCCCTTGGATCTCTCCGAAATTTCATAAAACGGGCTTTCTAGAGATCCCCAATGGTCTATTCTCGCATAAATAGCTAAGGATCCAATAAGTCCAACATTGATTCCGTCCGATGTATCAATTGGGCAAACACGACCATAGTGACTAGGGTGGATATCTCGTATCCGAAAATTGGCCGTTCGCCCTGTTAGTCCGCCAGGACCTAAATAACTCAATTTTCTACCATGAACTATTTGTGTTAATGGATTAGTTCCATCTAAAACTTGAGATAAGGGGTGTAAACCAAAAAAAGATTCATAAGCGGTTGTTAATGGAGTTGAAGTTACCAAATTCTGAGGAGTCGGTCTCCATTTCGGCTGAATTTCCCCAGAAAGAGTGTCTCGCACGATATTTTCTAAATGAACCAGAGACAATCCGAATTGATCTTGTAAAAGATCCGCTACAGAACGAATGCGCTTATTTTTCAAATGATTCATATCATCAAGTGTACCCATTCCAAATTTCAGTCCAATCAAATAATCAGCGGCGGCCAATATGTCTCGTGGTAACAGAAATGGATTGTTCTGGGGTATATCAAGGTTCAGTCTTCGGTTCATATTTCGTCGACCAATCTTTCCTAATTCACATCTTTGTTGAAAGAACTTCGTTTGTAATTCCTCACATAAGGATTCAGAAAATACCGGATCCCCACCTACGCAAGCAAATTGTTGATAAAACTTCAAAATCGCCTTTTCTTTTGATCTCATTTTTTTTTTTTTTCTCTCCTTTTTATTCAAAAAAGACAAAAAAATTTCAGGATAATAAACATTGTCTAGAATTTCTTTTAGATTCGAACCCATAGCTGATGATAGAACTAGAATAGAGATTTTTTCTTTCTGACTCACGCGAGCCCATATCCTTGCTTTTCGATCAATCTCTAATTCGGATCTTCCTCCCCAATCTGATATTATGGTACCGGTATAGACGGAAATTCCATTATGATTCAATTCTGACCGATAATAAATACCGGGGCTTTGCAGTATTTGATTGATCACAATTCTATATATTCCATTTACTATAGAAGTTCCTAGGGAATTCATTAGAGGAATGTTTCCAATCCAAATAGTTTGTTCTTGCATAGACTTACTCGATTTCCAAATTAATCCCGCGGAGACATAGAATTCAGAAGAATAGGTGAGTGATTCATAGACAGCATTTCTTTCCTTTATCAAGGGTTCTACCAATTGATATCTTTCCAAAAATAATTGGAATTCGATTCCCTGATCTCTATCTTCAATTTTTGGAAACTTAGAAAGTTCTTCGGTCAAACCCCGATCAATAAACCTACAAAATCCTTCAAATTGGATCTGATTAAATCCAGGTATTGTACACATTGCCTCATTTGCATCCTCGAGCATTTTGCATTTCCCATTTCTCAAAAAATCCCATGAGTCAATTAAGTACATTCTTCATCGAATTAGATCGACGATCTAGCACGGATGGAATTTCGATTCTGTTTTCTGAATCACATGAAATTCGACTCAATTCCATATTGGGGATGAAAGGGATGAACGACGTATGAAGGGAGGAAGGAATAAAGAGAATTTCGATTCAATGCAAAAATGAAGTCAAGTAGGAACATTTTCTGTCCCTATCGACAACATATCGAACTAATAGATATCTGGGAATTTAGGGTCTGGGGTTTACATAGACTCATAGGTTTTAGTATAATTCCAATTGAGAAAGATTTTTGGATTGAAAAAATCAATACTGAGGAGTTCTGTCTCAATTTGTATTTTCTTAGGTCATTAGGAAAACACAATTTGAGATTCAAATCCCAGAATCGTTCCTGAATTCGAAGAAAGCAGTCAAGAGTTAATGGTTCGAGCATTTTGCATTTCCCATTTCTCAAAAAATCCCATGAGTCAATTAAGTACATTCTTCATCGAATTAGATCGACGATCTAGCACGGATGGAATTTCGATTCTGTTTTCTGAATCACATGAAATTCGACTCAATTCCATATTGGGGATGAAAGGGATGAACGACGTATGAAGGGAGGAAGGAATAAAGAGAATTTCGATTCAATGCAAAAATGAAGTCAAGTAGGAACATTTTCTGTCCCTATCGACAACATATCGAACTAATAGATATCTGGGAATTTAGGGTCTGGGGTTTACATAGACTCATAGGTTTTAGTATAATTCCAATTGAGAAAGATTTTTGGATTGAAAAAATCAATACTGAGGAGTTCTGTCTCAATTTGTATTTTCTTAGGTCATTAGGAAAACACAATTTGAGATTCAAATCCCAGAATCGTTCCTGAATTCGAAGAAAGCAGTCAAGAGTTAATGGTTCAAATTGGTAACTACCCATTTTCTTTCTCAATAGAAAGAATGTTTTTAGCATTCTTTCAGATACTAGACCATGGAAGGGATGGATCAAATCCAATCAAAAAGAGTCTTTAGGACAAGGATTAAGGAAAACAGGAGTCAAAATGCAAGTCGAATCAAAATGCAAGAATCCGGGAAAATTTCCATCTATTTTGTATCATTTTGGCGGCATGGCCGAGTGGTAAGGCGGGGGACTGCAAATCCTTTTTCCCCAGTTCGAATCCGGGTGTCGCCTCATCAAGAAAAAAAGAGAACTCTCTTCTTCTGTTCTGCTGATATAACTCGCAGAAGTCGAAGCTAAGGAAACCGACTCTTGCTACTTTCTTTGATTCTAAGCATGGGGTCGGAAGGTTTTCGAAAAGAAAGGAAATGCCCGTTCGCATCTAGGATTCAAGGATCGAAGCGACGGGTCGAGGGGCTATCAAGACTTCCCAATTTCCTTGGATTCCTAAGAGAGTGTCTAATGACTCGATCTTGAATCAAATTGGAGAGCCTGATAGGAAATTCAATGAATAGTTTTGGAAAGGGGCGGAAATTGCTTTCTATACGACGGGCTCGCGCGAATCTCGGAGTACTCCGGTAGCCAATCAATAGTAGATTGGATGGAGAATTGGATTTTCTCGAAAAAGGGTTAGAAAGAATTTCTTTTCGGCAACCCCGAGTCAAGCTCCCTCTTTCACAGAGATCATCGGGAAAGGGGGTCCGGATTCGATCAAATAATGAAAGAGGGGTCTGTATTAGATAGGAATTTCGAGTGATTTCTGCACTTCGATTTTGACTTACGAAGGTTACCAAAACAAAAAAAGAAGAGGCCTTAGTCTTCTTATTCCTACATCTTCCCGCCTATTCCTACGTATTTTGTTTGTGTTTAATCTTTCCCGATTCGAAATCAGAATCGATTCTATTTTCTTGCTTTCTCACTCGTGTTAGGTCAGCCTTTTGACTCTGCGCCATTGATTCCACTATTATTATTGAAGAATAATGGAATAATTCCTTCGTATTTATAGAGATAGGGGACATAATTCACATGGATATAGTAAGTCTCGCTTGGGCTGCTTTAATGGTAGTCTTTACATTTTCTCTTTCACTCGTAGTGTGGGGAAGAAGTGGGCTCTAGAAGGACTACTAATTGAGTTGAGGAAGCGTATCCATTCTTTTCTAGATCGTTCTGCAACGCGTTTTGAATAATCTGCATTTCGAATCCCATTGGACTCCAATGCAGTATGATAGAAATCATACTCTTTGAATCAAAGAGCCATCGATTCCCGTCTTTGTAGTTCGAAAAGAAAGGTATTCCGAACCGGCCTTTTTTTTTGCATTTCGAATCCCATTGGACTCCAATGCAGTATGATAGAAATCATACTCTTTGAATCAAAGAGCCATCGATTCCCGTCTTTGTAGTTCGAAAAGAAAGGTATTCCGAACCGGCCTTTTTTTTTGATTTCTTTCCCTCTTTACTCGTGAAAGAAGAAGTGGTTTGCTTCCGTGGATACACACTTTCTATGAGAAATGATAGAGAGGTAGTAGTTGTCTAACTAAAGACTATGCAAGACTAAGATCTTGCCTCGGGCGAGTCACAGATTCGATCTGCTTTCGAATTTGAGAAAGGCGATTTATGCTTTTTCGACTTATTTCATATCCGGGTTCGGGCGTTCAAAAAAAGGGCTGAGGTTTACTCTTCCTTAGTAGTTTAGGAAATTTGAATCCTAAGAGAAGAATTCTTTCTGATTCATCCGAACCCATAGATGTAGCAAATTGGATCTTATGTTCATTCCCTACAATATAGGGCATTAATAGACACATCTAGGAAGAGACTATTGTAGATTGATCTATTTTCGATCTTTATTCTAGATTCGAACTTTCTAGACTCAGTTTCGAGACTAAGAGATAGCTAGTATGAAATAGATGAATCTTTCGTTCTACCCTACTAGCTATCTCTTGGAAGACTGTTAATTAGAGTCCGCTCATTTCCTTTAAGTTAAGACGTGAAATTGGAATTCTTTTCATTTGACTTCGTCCATTTTTGCTAAGAACTCCGAAGGAAAGTTTCATTCAAATGAATTTGAAAATTCAATTGAATGAATCATTTTGACTGACGGTTTTTACGTAAATGATAAGGAGAAAGGCGGTAGGAACTAGAATGAATAGTGCAGTAGCAATAAATGCAAGAATATTGACTTCCATAATCGGATCGGTTTTTCCTTTGCAATAACTCGGGATTGAATCCCCTAGAGATGAGAAATCGTTCGTTTGTAAATTCAATGAATGAATGAGCTCTCGATGATTTTGAATCGGATCAATATCATGAATAACAATATCGGATCTATCAAATCAATTCGTCGTCGAGACTTGAATAGTATAACATAGGAAGTTCTTTTATCCATACTTCGGATTCCTGACCCAATCAATCGACAATTCCTTTATTTAGCATCTGTCATCTGATGAAGGATCATCAGATTGACTTTCCACTTCGATTAATCACAGAGCCTAACCAAAGAAGAAAGCGAAATGAACAAAAAGAGGTAGGTTCGAAACGACTTTTTCACTGTGATTTTTTGGAAGATAAAGAGCTTTGATAAAGATGAGGACGGAAAAAAGAATAGTCATCAAATTGACTCGTTTAGGTCTTCGATGGGCCATTCAAAGAAAATGGAAAAATAGGAAAGAAAAAATGACTCCTCTTTGGGAATGAAGGTAGGCCCCTCGACACCCCTTCCTAGTTTTTTCATCGAAAGGGAAAAATGAATGGATGTATTTCTTGGCTGTCGGGACTGGCGGGGCTCGAACCCGCAGCTTCCGCCTTGACAGGGCGGTGCTCTGACCAATTGAACTACAATCCCAGGGAACTAAGTGATCGAGCCGAAAATGGTATTTTTTTTTCTTCCGCTGCTTCTGAAGGACACTACCCTCTCATGGTAGATTGACTCATTTTGGGGTCGAGCTGGATTTGAACCAGCGTAGACATATTGCCAACGAATTTACAGTCCGTCCCCATTAACCGCTCGGGCATCGACCCAGGAAGAATCCATTTTCGGCTTATTGGTAATCCATGATCAATTTCCTTTCGTAGTACCCTACCCCCAGGGGAATTCGAATCCCCGCTGCCTCCTTGAAAGAGAGATGTCCTAAACCACTAGACGATGGGGGCCACCCAACCGCTCTCATACTATGATCATAGTATGATCCGTTTTTTGAAATTGTCAATATAATGGAATGATATGATTAGATCCGAGGGATCTTTCCGTTT